CTTAGAAGTACATTTTGTGAAACAGCCCTTCCTATCTGATAGAAAAGGATCCCATGATCCTGAACCGATCTTACCTGGGATCGCAAATCCCAAGTTTGTCTATGAAGAGCAGATCTAATTATATTAGTGTCTATAATGGATTTCTTTTGTATAATACTAATCGATAGGGCCTCATTGGTAAGTGCTACAAGATCTCGTACATTGGAACCCATAGTTATGGACCCGAATCCATTAGTATGGAACATTTTCTTTTCCAAGTGAAATCCCCTAGTATATGAAAGAGTGAAAAAGTGCTTTCGTTGTTGTGGAATAAGAAGCCTTCGTATCTTAATGCATGTATTTAATTTATTCGGAGCTATTAGAGCGGGATCTACTTTTTGGGGAATATGAGTCGAAGCAATAACAAGAATATTTCTAGTGGAACATCTTTCACAATCCCTGGAGAGATAGTTCACTAATAGACCGAGGGATAAGTAATTCGACTCATTCACATCCAGATCATGAATGTTTGGAATCCATATTATGCAAGGAGACATTGCTTTTGCTAATTCGAATTGAAGGGTGATATAAAATCGGTCTATTTCCGGCATCATATCCATAGTTAGCGCATTCATCATAGTTAGAAGCTCCAGCTCCGTATCAAGGTCACGGTCGATATCGTCACTATCATCAATATCGTCACTATCGTCACTATCATCAATAAGAAAACCCTTAGGCTTGTTATCCAGGAACTTGTTCAGAAATACTGTAATGAAAGGAAGATAGGAGTTTGTCGCTAGGTATTTGACCAAATAGGATCGTCCAGTTCCTATAGAACCTATCACTAAAATACCCCTAGGGGGGGGTAGGGCTAAGCGGAGCGAAAAGGGTTTCCCATGAGATGGGAAATGAAAACTATTAGCCCCACACGGGGTTTGTGAATAAGTGATTGTCTGATAATGAGCAAGGAATATCCGTCTTTCTGCTAAACAGGATGTATTGAACTCATAATTCATTAGATACTTTTTATGAATGTCAACTAAGTATCGTAAGTAAATTGCTCCCGGTTGTTCAATCATTTGATAACCAGAGTTATTTTTTGATAAATGATCACTATGAGTCAGACTCAATAGAATTTGATCAATCCTTTTTTCTGTCGTTAAGGTAGAGAACTGAACCAAGAATTCTCTTTCTTTATCATCAATCGAATCACTGTTCGAGACCCAGGATTCTATTTTATCATCAATCCAATCACCATTCACGTTTTTTCTTTTTCTTATCAAGGAATAGATCGCTTTACTTGTATGACTTAGATGTCTCGTATTTCTCGAAAAAGCGATTCGATTGATGGGATTTGGTATGATACTTATGAGATCGATGAGATTCAAATATTTCTTCTTAGAACGTATTGATTTGACCCCATAAGCGGGACCACCATCCCATAGCATGTTGCCGCCAGAAGCAGAACCCCGTATTTCTTCTAGAGAATCTCCTAATTGTTCCAGAGCAACTAGAAAGAGATTCTTTAACCAGAAAGAATTCAGTTCAGATGTAGGATACCTATCCAGAAGTTTTCGCAACTCAATCATGTATGATGGAATCATCAAAGATTTGACCTTTTCGAACTCTGTCTGTAACTCACTATAGGCTCGAGAAACAAAGAGAAGATGTGTACGAACGAGATATCCAGCAACAAGAAGAAGGAAAAGGATTGAATAGAGGAACTCCCGAACATTTAGCGATCTCAGATGTGTCGATATCAATGGTGACTCATTATTTCGATGAATAATTTCTTCGGACAGAAGAAGATTATGTAAACACTTACTCGAAATCTCACTTATCAGATTCCATTGTGGAAGACACAATTTTTTCTGAAGAATTCGCCATGATATATCTGATCCATGCATAATATCATGAAAAATGGATACCCATTTTTGGCTGCTACTTAGTATCGGCAATAAGTCTGAAAAAGTATCTAAAAATATGAGATTTAGATATTTGTACCCTGTCGAAGTAAGGAACCATGGTATATATGTTTGGAATAGATTCCATTTGGAGAGAGTTGAAAAAGCACTATCTCGTTGAAAGGTTCTATACATCTGCCCTTTCTCAAGGCATTTTTTTAGACAAGGACTCCGTTTTTTCCTCTTTTCGGATGGTAAATATTTCTCAGAACATGGAGTGTGAATCAAACCCATGTTTGAATTGAAATTGAGATACTGATGCAAGTTCTTCCCTTCTGAATCGGGTAGATTCATATCTGAAAGAGGTTGACAATAAGTTCTTTCAAAATTGACTATTTGTCCCTCTGTTAGAGGTGTTCCAGAAATGTCTGCGATTGAGTAAATAGCTCTACGAACGAATGGATCGGATCGAATTGGAAAATGGAAAGATTTGTACAAGTTATACCCTTCGTCACCACTTTGCGGAAAATCGTTAGGTATCAATATGTTAGATACCTGTGACTCGATTGGTGAAATAGTATCTCTCTCCAAAAAAGCATTTTTTTTTTTACCGCCGC